AAAAGAAAAAACGTGAACGGTGATTGGATTGATGAGAAAATAGAATTCTGGGTCGCGAACAGTGATTCGATTGATGATGAAGAAAGAGAATTCTTGGTTCAGTTCTCCACCTTAACGACAGAAAAAAGGATTGATCAAATTCTATTGAGTCTGACTCATAGTGATCATTTATCAAAGAATGACTCTGGTTATCAAATGATTGAACAACCGGGATCAATTTCCTTACGATACTTAGTTGACATTCATCAAAAGGATCTAATGAATTATGAGTTCAATAGATCCTGTTTAGCAGAAAGACGGATATTCCTTGCTCATTATCAGACAATCACTTATTCACAAACCTCGTGTGGGGCTAATAGTTTTCATTCCCCATCTCCTCATGGAAAACCCTTTTCGCTCCGCTTAGCCCTATCCCCTTCTAGAGGTATTTTAGTGATAGGTTCTATAGGAACTGGACGATCCTGTTTGGTCAAATACCTAGCGACAAACTCCTATGTTCCTTTCATTACGGTATTTCCGAACAAGTTCCTGGATGACAAGCCTAAGGGTTATCTTATTGATGATATTGATGATAGTGACGATATCGATATTGATGATAGTGACGATATTGATGATAGTGATGATGACCTTGATATTGATACGGAGCTGCTAACTATGACGAATGTGCTAACTATGTATATGACGCCGAAAATAGACCGATTTGATATCACCCTTCAATTCGAATTAGCAAAAGCAATGTCTCCTTGCATAATATGGATTCCAAACATTCATGATCTGCATGTGAATGAGTCGAATTACTTATCCCTCGGTCTATTAGAGAACTATCTCTCCAGGGATTGTGAAAGATGTTCCACTGGAAAGATTCTTGTTATTGCTTCGACTCATATTCCCCAAAAAGTGGATCCCGCTCTAATAGCTCCGAATAAATTAAATACATGCATTAAGATACGAAGGCTTCTTCTTCCACAACAACGAAAGCACTTTTTCATTCTTTCATATACTAGGGGATTTCACTTGGAAAAGAAGATGTTCCATACTAACGGATTCGGGTCCATAACCATGGGTTCCAATGCGCGAGATCTTGTAGCACTTATCAATGAGGCCCTATCAATTAGTATTACACAGAAGAAATCCATTATAGAAACTAATACAATTAGATCAGCTCTTCATAGAAAAACTTGGGATTTTCGATCCCAGATAAGATCGGTTCAGGATCATGGGATCCTTTTCTATCAGATAGGAAGGGCTGTTACACAAAATGTACTTCTAAGTAATTGCCCCATAGATCCTATATCTATCTATATGAAGAAGAAATCATGTAAGGGAGGGGATTCTTATTTGTACAAATGGTACTTCGAACTTGGAACGAGCATGAATAAATTAACGATACTTCTTTATCTTTTGAGTTGTTCTGCCGGATCGGTCGCTCAAGATCTTTGGTCTTCATCCAGACACGATGAAAAAAATTGGATCACTTCTTATGGATTCGTTGAGAATGATTCTGATCTAGTTCATGGCCTATTACTATTATTACTATTAGAAGTAGAAGGCGCTCTGGCTCTGGCGGGATCCTCACGGACAGAAAAATATTGCAATCAGTTTGATAATAATCGAGTGACATTACTTCTTCGGTCCGAACCAAGGAATCAGTTAGATATGATGCAAAATGGATCTTGTTCTATCGTTGATCAGAGATTTCTATATGAAAAATACGAATCGGAGTTTGAAGAAGGGGAAGGGGCCCTCGATCCGCAACAGATAGAGGAGGATTTATTCAATCACATAGTTTGGGCTCCTAGAATATGGCGCCCTTGTGGCAATCTATTTGATTGTATCGAAAGGCCCACTGGATTGGGATTTCCCTATTGGACTGGGTCATTTCGGGGCAAATGGATCATTTATCATAAAGAGGATGAGCTTCAAGAGAATGATTCGGAGTTCTTGCAGAGTGGAACCATGCAGTGCCAGACACGAGATAGATCTTCCAAAGAACAAGGCTTTTTTCGAACAAGCCAATTCATTTGGGACCCTGCGGATCCATTCTTTTCCCTATTCAAAGATCAGCCCTCTGTCTCTGTGTTTTCACGTCGAGAATTCTTTGCAGATGAAGAGATGTCAAAGGGGCTTATTGCTTCCCAAACAAATCCTCCTACATCTATATATAAACGCTGGTTCATCAAGAATACGCAAGAAAAGCACTTCGAATTGTTGATTCATCGCCAGAGATGGTTTAGAACCAATAGTTCATTATCTAATGGATCTTTCCGTTCTAATACTCTATCCGAGAGTTATCAGTATTTATCAAATCTGTTCCTATCTAACGGAACGCTATTGGATCAAATGACAAAGACATTGTTGAGAAAGAGATGGCTTTTCCCGGATGAAATGAAACATTTGATTCATGTAACAGGAGAAAGATTCCCCATTCCTTAGCCGTAAAGATATGTGCCCATGAAAAGGGGATTAAGTGGAACAGAATTGGCCGGATGGTAGAGTCGTG